GGTTACGCTATGCTTTTCCCTAGGGCTTTTTTTTTTACTTATTTTCTTGGCAGTTCAAGTACGAGAAAATTCATTCCTCTAGCGTTGTTCCCTGTCGAGAGAGTTCAAGCTTCAAATAGGGTTTCTGAGAACAGACTCGAGATATTGTTGAAAGAAATGATCGGAACTAGACAATCCAAGAGTGATACCACGAGAGGACCAATTCTAAGTGGAATCTTTAGGAGACATTGCTTTAACGAGGACAGGAAAGACTCATTCAACCATAAAGATAGATACTGCCTTGCCATACTTCTTTCTTCTTTTTCTTCTATTGAATAGGTCTCTAAGAACCTTCTTTGAAGCTTCCTTTTTCCCCGTAGCTTCTTCGTAGTGGCTCCCCCTCCTAAGCTGTTGACTTTCTCTATTTGGAATTATTCCCCCTACTATGATATGAGGCGCCAGCATCTTTTGCTTCTCGTTCTTCTCAACCCTAGAACTAAAAAGAAGAGATGCCTTGCTTTATCCAGTCGATATTTCCTTTCATGACCCTCAGGAATCCGAGAGACTTGCTTTCATTCTTTCTCGAGAAGAAGACTGGTTTTCGTTCTTTGCGTGCCAAAGCACCTTCTTTCTTTTTCTCATCTACGGCTACTACTCTATTTAGTCTTTCATTCCAGCTCGAAAGCTAATCCTTTCACTCTATGAAAAGGGGATCTCACTCCTGCTGCTACGACTTTCTACCTTGGAAAGGGGTCTGTGGTCTAGCCTGACTCGTAGGTGGATTAGGTCCCATTCTTCAATCGAAGAAAAGAAAGAGGCTTTCTGCTTACGGCCCCTCTAACTAGGCTGGCAATCTTTCTCAAGTTAGGTGAATTCCGCTGTTCTGATCGAAGAAATGGGAGAGAGATGCAAGAAAAGGGGGGGTGATCTTCTTGTTCGCTAAGGCACGTGTTGTCTCATATCTTTTTGGGACTGGATTCGCGAGTCAAGAAAAAGTGGTTGCTTTAGCCTCAAGCTTCCGATCCCCTTTATACTATACTAGTAGGGCTATGGCTTTCTTCCCTTGCTTGACTATTTGGGAACAACTCAGTTCTCTAGTTCTTCCTGATCTGACGAAAGAAGAGCTAAGCGAGAAAGGAAGGTTAGGAAAGATCAGTTGTATAACTTCAAAGCCTCTGCGGATGGTGAGCTCAGTTCTGTCGGCTGGTAACCAACCTCGGGATTGATTGTTGACAGATGGCTTGGGAAAGCTTCAACCAAAAGGGAAGGGCAAAGGATCAACCACATCCATCCCCTGTGAACGCACAGCCTTGTCCCATGTCCCAGGTCAAACCTAGGAGTCAGGCTCAAAGCTAGGACTAGTTCCACGCTTGGTCATTCGTCTGTGCCTCTGCCCCTCTCTCAGGTGCTGATGTTTCACGGTTCTCTACTTCCTTCCATCGGTGATCTCTCCTCCCTGGTTATCTGTTCATCTCAGACGCTTTTCTTCGTATTCTGCTTTGTTGCATTCAGTCCACTGAAATTAAGATAAATGAGACCGAACCCTAGGAAGAATCCTCAAGCAAGGAAACCTCACCCCGAAGTCCTTGACTTGACTCTCAATCCGTGTGGGAACGGAACGAAGGCTCTCAACGGAACTTCACTCAATTAGGATGACAGAGGCATTCCCTGTGCTAGTCAAACTACGCGCAAGCAAGGAAGGGATTAATAGTTTATGTGCTCACTAGCCGATTAGAATAAGGAAGCACATGTCAATGCCATTAAGATGACTGGTGCGGAACGTAACCTTCAACCAATCCCGGTCGTCCTAAGGATTTCGAGTGCGTTTTCCCGGCTTTTTCCCTTCCCGATCGGACAGCAACTCTGATTGATCGGGTTTCCGCCTAACCTAATAATAAGGATTGAAAGAAAGCCTGGGATCCCGCCCAACCACGATGGTGAAGTTCTTAAACAAATGACACTGCCCCACTCTTCGTCAAAGAAGCCAGATTTGCCTGACTTTCCTCCACCTTCAGATCTGACTCCCCGCTCTCAACGATTCTAGTAAGGAAAGGTGCGTTGTCACCACCGGCCTATGTCGCTTCTTTTCTTAGCTTCCTCTGAGCGGATTTCGTGACCGATGGTAGATGAATTAAAAGAAGCAAATGAGGATATGTACGAATATCGATTCTTTTGCCATTTCCTTTTCGTTTTCGAAGAATCTCTCGTTTGAGGCCGGCATCCCCCCTTATAGGACGAATCGACGTCTCTCTCAGCACGTAAAACGGGCATAGGAACAACAGAAACAGCAGACTAGCCATCAAGCCCTTGTAATTTAAGAAGTTCGTTCCCACCTGTGCGTGCCTATTGATTAAGAAGTCTTCACCCTTATCGTTTTGTTGAACTCGACGGAGTGGAAAAGCAATTTATGCCACAAATGCAAGGTCTCCTCGATCGATCTCTTTTTGATTGAACTTACCGGTTCGAAAAGCCAAAACCAATGGAATTCTCCAGCATCCCTCCGACCTCTGAACCCGAATCTGAACCAGCTCTCGTCCAGACCAAGCTCGAAGAGATGTTGAGTTCCTCGAAAACGGGAATTCTCTTCCCCGATCCTGCTGATTTACTTTATTGGCTCGTGTCACATAGGTTGGGATCGAAAAAGAATAAGAGGAGAAAGGGCCGAAAGACTTCGACCTCTCTCTCATTCCTTGCTAAGAAGGCAGCCGGATCTACTTTGTTTTGTTGAAGGTCTCTCGAGCCTGGAGTTTGCTGCTATCGCCCGAGCAATAGAAGCTAAAGAAGGCCTTGTCCAAGAATTCATCCATAGCACTTTGGATCAGAGGCAGACAGAGCTGCTATCGAAGACTGAGCTATAGGCTTTTAACCACTGAATTTCTCAATACGTTCAATCCGGATCTGTTGCACTTGCTTTCATGTACGTACGTTACAGAGAAAGAGGTTAGCAAACACTCCCACTCGTTCAGTCTGCTACCCAAGGAATGTCATGCTTTGATCCGTAGGAGACAAAAGTGAAAGAGAAGCTCAATCTCTATTAGAAAGGTACCATCATACTGGTCCAGCTCCGTAGAAATAGAAATGCCGACGCCCACATTCACTACAATCTTAAGGGAACCGCTCACTCTTCCTACTGGGTGATGGACGGACTCAGTTTGCTGAGTAGTCATCTAGATGATCTTTGTACCATTGTTATTGATCCAAGTCTTAGGCGCTTGTCATTCACAGAAAATAAGCATAAATAACTTTCCTCAAAGTGGTACCCAGGACTCAACCTCTTGTAAATAGGCATTCCAAGGCAAAAAGAATAAAAGAAAATCTAATAGTCAACTAGGGCAAGAGAGTCAAATCCCTCCTTTAGTCTCACATTTCCCATCTCTCCCCTTTGTTGTTGCTTCAGCCCTTTTTAAAGCAGCTTAATGTTCCCCAGTAATAGGTTAAGGCAGGGAGTAATAGGTTAAGGGATGCGCTTTGCTAGAGTATCCCCTTGTTGTAAGGCATTAGTAAGCTGGAGCATGGTCTGTGCTATCCGAAGCAGCTTAGTTCGCATAGTTGTTGTCTTCCTCTTTTGAGGGAGCATAGCTTGGGAGGATTGTCAACTCCCGCTTCCCTTCTTGCTTGTAAGAGTGAGTAGTTCGCTGTCCCTGTTGCAGACTGAACGGTGTAAGCGGCACCTAAATCGAAGCTCAATTCGATAGTTACGTATCCAGGAGTCAAACCAAATACCTCACTCGTTGGCGCTCTTGCAGCTTCGTTCCTCATCGAGAGGAGAACCAGAGCGCTTCCTTCCTGGTAACCCGCTTCTTATATCAGTTCTAGCATCTCGAGGTCATCTTTCGATTTCGCGGAAATATTTTATGCTTTTTCCATGACGACAGGCTCTGTGGAAGCCCTCTCTTCTACCCCGCGGGAGTCCTTGTTCGGATAAAGCCCTAGCCCTTGGCTTGGTACGCTGAGGTAGACGATTCACGCCCTGTCTTTTGAGCAGTAACCGCCCCCTTTCGCCTTTCTTCTTTGTCGAATCCGTATGAGTCCTATGATTCGTCTTTCTTTCATTTGGGGCACATCCTTTGACTTAGCCTTGTCTTCGTCCCTAAGCATGTGTCGAGTCATCTCATTAGTCTTGATCTGATTAGCGGTTCCGAGAATCTCTCTCATTCCTTTCTCTTTCATCAGTCTTAGTCCTAGGAGTAGGTTTAGGAGTTGAAGGTAGGAAGGATTAGCCGATTGACTAGTTTGAGCTAGTTCCGAGTTCAGTTGCAGGAGAGAACAAAAGCGATTCTTGATCCGGGATCTCGATACTATAGAGGAGTAGTCTCTCGAGATTCTAGATGAAAGATCCTTACTTCTAGGTAAGTAAAGGAAGTTTCTCTTCTTTCTCTCAGTACCAAGTGATGCAGTAGACCAGTCCAATCAGTCAAGCAGATATAGGTTAGCAGGATAGATGGACCCAAGGAGTAGCTTCAACCGAAGAAAGGGCTAGTCACTTTGCCATAAGTACGACAATCTCTCCTTTACTCGGCAGGGCACGGCCATCAGCCTTAATAAAGTAAAGTACCTTTCCGTTTTCACAAGCAGAAATACGATTGATTGAAGCAGGCAACGAAGGGGACGAAGTAAGAGCAGCTTTATACGATCTTGGGCAGATTGCCAATACCCCTTTTATAACCCTTTTATAACGTAGTTGGGGATTAGGCCTCCTTCCCTAGAGGGAAGAATGGCAAGAGACACATGAGAAGGCGAAGCACAAAAGTCGAGAAAGAACAATCGACCAACCTTTCTACCTCTGCCAATCACCTTCCCTGTCACTAGGTCATACACAAAACAACCAGAAGAATGAAAGAGAACAAGGTCCTGACCAAGACAAGGAAAAAATGCTTCAAGGTGAGAGAACGAGAAGGACTGCTTCGAATGATGACAGACCCGGTGCGAGTGACAGGGAGAGGAGTCTTGTCTGCAGTGTATAGGATGAGGTTACCTTGCGATTCAGATGAGGAGCTAAGGGAAGGAAGCTCCGGCATGTG